AAAAATCTTAGAATTTTAATTTCTTTGTTAAATTTGCAGTTTAATTAATTTAAGATTTGCTGCCAAGTATGTTTACATCTATTTAGAATAAGGGGCACGGAACACTGATCGCATTTAAAGGCCTGCCTAGATGTAATAAAGGGTCATCCTAGTTTAGTCACATCTACCCATTAATAAATTCGGAGAAAAAGGGAGATGGTCGCATATAGCTCTAAATCCTCAAAATTTAAATCCGGCGAGATAAGTCAATTAAAGCGTAGCATACTCCTCCTTTAATATCGCGAGATAACCGATAGACAGGAGTTTTGGAAAAAAAAATTACTTTTATTAAATTATTAATAAAAGTAATTTTAAAAGGGGCATTCAGCTTGGCAGATAAATGCAATAAATTTAGAATTTATTTATGAAAATTCAGTTGAAAGACTAATAGAGATTTCTCTTTTTTATATTTTCAAAATATATACTTATATAGTTAAAAAGTCTAAATAATAGGAATTACAATGAAAAACGAAAAATATATTAATGTAATTAGTTGTCTTATGAAGACGTATGGGAATTCAATTGGTATTGCTCCTAAAAAGGTTAAAAAGATAAAAATATTAACAAAAGTTCAATACAGAAATTTGTTTTTAAAATTAAAGTAAAAGGAAGTTAATTTGTTCTTCATTGTAAATGAGAGTGAAATAATAATTAAAATTGATATTAATAATGCAATTACTCCCCCTAATTTATTAGGAATAGAGCGCAAAATTGCATAAGCAAATAAAAAGTATCATTCAGGTTGAATATGAGGAGGTGTAATTATTGGATTGGCCATATTAAAATTTTCTGCATCTATTAGAATGTAAGGATATTGTAAAATAATTACTCTAAATAATAATAATACTATTATTACTCCTAGAATATCTTTAATTGAAAAATAAGAATGAAATGGAATTTTATCGATGTTTAAAGCAATTCCAAGAGGGTTTGACGAGCCTTTTTCGTGGATTAGTATGATGTGAATTAGAACTAAAAATAGTAAAACAAAGGGAAGAATAAAATGAAGAGAAAAAAACCGAATTAAAGTGTTATTGTCAACTGAAAATCCTCCTCAAATTCAATAAGTAATTGTTTGACCAAAGTATGGAATTGCTGAAATTAAATTTGTAATGACTGTAGCCCCTCAGAATGATATTTGTCCTCAAGGTAGAATGTATCCTAAGAATGCAGTAGCTATTAATGTTAAAATAATTAAAGTTCCAGAAATTCAAACTTTAATGAAATGAAATGATGAATAATAAATTCCTCGGGCGATATGAGTATACATAAAAATAAAAAATATTGAAGCCCCATTAGCGTGGACAGATCGAATTAATCATCCATAATTTACATCTCGTTGAATATGAGAAATTATTGAGAATGCAGTTGAAATGTCTCTTGAAAAATTTATTGCTAAAAATAATCCTGAAATAATTTGAATTATTAAGCATATCCCCAATAAAGACCCAAAATTTCATATATATGAAATATTTGACGGTGTTGGTAAATTTTTTATTGAATTTAAAAATTGGTATGTCATAAGTTATTTTTATAGGAATTATATTGGAATTTGTTAATTTTATCACTACAGTTAAAGTAAGAATTAAATAAATTATTATTAATAAAATTAAATTTACAAATCTTAGAAAGTAAATTTTATTTAATAATTTGTTTCTTATGTTTTCAAAATAAAGATTTCATTTAAATAAAAATAAGAAAACAGGTAAAATTAAAAGTATTTTTCAGTTTAATGAAATTTTACTATTAGGGGTTAAACTAACTATATATATGAAAATAATTAATATACCTCCTAAAATTAAAAGAATTATGACTAAGGAGACTAACGAAAATTGCGTAAAAAAGTAAAAAGTTATTGATATAAATAAGGTAAGTAACATAATTGATATTAATATCAAAATTGGATGTGTTGGGAAAATAAGTATTACAGAAGTGATTAAAATTATCAAAATAGCCAGAAAATAATATATTTAGTATATAAATTTTGGAGATTTAAAGAGAGATATTCTTTTCTGATATTAAAAGGGAATCCAATTTTGGTTTACAAAACCACTATTTTTATTAAATTATTTTAACTTATGATAAAAATAACTTTTTTCGTATATTTTGTGGGTTTATTTTCTTTTATTCTTAATCGTTTTCATTTAATATTGTTATTAATAAGAATCGAGTTTTTATATTTATCTATAATAATTATTTTTATTTACAATTCTATAATATTAACAATTATTAATGTTTTTATTTTTTTAACAATTATTGTTTGTGAGGCGGCACTTGGTCTTAGTCTTCTTATTGTAATTAGCTTTTTTTATGGAAATGAGTTAACAAGATCTTTTAATTTAATTAAATGTTAAAATTAATTTTAATGAGATTTTCAATTTTATGTATATTTTCATGATTATGCAAAGTTCAATTAATAGTAATATTCCTTTTTATTTTTACTTTTTCATTTTTAATATTTTGTAGAAATTTAAGTTTAATTTCACCATTTTTTGGAATTGATTTAATAAGTTTAATACTTATTTTATTAACTATTTGGATTTCATTTTTAATGATTTTAGCAAGAATTAATAACGGAGTTAGAGATAACAAAAGATTTATTTTTTATTTATCTTTAATAAGATTTTTATTAATTATTTGTTTTAGAGTGGCAAATTTGCTTTATTTCTACTTTTTTTTTGAATCGGTTTTATTCCCGATTGTAATAATTATTTTTGGTTGAGGCTCTCAACCAGAACGACTTCAAGCTGGATTTTACATGTTAATATATACTCTATTTGGGTCTTTACCTTTATTAGTAAGAATTTTAATTTTTAAAAAAAATTCCTTAATGTTTGTTTATCTTGAATTTTTTTCAACTGAAATCGGAATTTATTTTTTATTAATAATGTTAGGATTTTTAGTAAAGATTCCAGTATTTTTTTTTCATCTTTGACTTCCAAAGGCCCATGTTGAAGCCCCAATTTCTGGGTCCATAATTTTAGCAGGGATTTTATTAAAGTTAGGAATTTATGGGATTTACCGATTTAAATTTTTTTATTTTATGGAGTTGTTGAATTTAGGAGTATATTTAATAATTATATCTATGTGAGGGAGAGTATTGGTGAGAATTTACTGTTTATTTCAGACAGATATTAAATCGTTAATTGCTTATTCGTCTGTCTGTCATATAGGAATTGTATTTACTGGAACCATTAATTTTCTTTTTTTTAGTTCCTATGGATCTTTATTATTAATAATCGGACATGGGCTTTGTAGATCCGGTTTATTCTGTTTAGCTAATTTAATTTACGAACGATTTTTCACTCGAAGGATAATTATAATTAAAGGGTTAATGAAAATTTTTCCTTCATTAGTCTTATTTTGGTTCATATTTTCAATTATTAATATGTCGGCTCCTTTAACTATAAATTTAATAGGGGAATTATTATTATGTTTAAGAATTATAAAGTGAAGAATAATTTTTATTTTTCCTATTATAATAATAATTTTTATAAGAGCTTGTTATTCTATCTATATGTATAGATATATAAATCATGGGAGCGGATGATGAAATTGAAGAATTAAATCAATTTTAATTCGAGAGTATTATTTGGTTTTTTTACACTTAATTCCTTTACTTTTATGATTTTTAAAAATAACATTTTTTTTCAAATGGATTTGTTTAATTAGTTTAAATTTTTAAAATAATAAATTGTGGATTTATAGATATAATTATATTAAACAATTTTTATTAAATGAAGAGCAATGCTAATATTACAAAGATTATTTTTTTTCCTTTTGTTTATAATAAATATTTTTTATAAAAGGTTCTTAATAATTGAATATGAAATTTCATGATTATCGGGATTGGATTTAAAATTTTATTTCTTGTTTGATTGAATTAGAAATTTATTTGTTTGTATCGTTCTATTTATTTCTAGAATAGTTATCTTATATAGAAAAAGTTACATAAATGAAGATAAAAATAAAAATTGTTTTTGTATTATTGTATTATTATTTGTACTTTCAATGGTAACTTTAATTTTAATGCCTAATATATTAATAATTATTTTAGGTTGAGACGGGTTAGGATTAGTTTCTTATTGTTTAGTTATTTTTTACCAAAGAGTAAGGTCTTATAATTCAGGTATAATTACAATTATTAGAAATCGAGTTGGGGATGTAATAATTATTATGTCTTTATTATTTTTCTTTAATTTTGGCTCCTTAGATTTTCTATCTTTAAATAAAACAGAGAATTTATTGGCAATTTTAATTATTTTAGCAGGGATAACTAAGAGAGCTCAAATTCCTTTTTCAGCTTGGCTTCCAGCAGCCATAGCTGCACCAACCCCTGTATCTTCGTTAGTTCATTCTTCTACGTTAGTAACAGCCGGAGTTTATTTAATAATTCGTTTTAATTTTTTGTTTTCAGTTAATGAGAATTCATTATTTTTATTAAAAATTTCATTAATTACTATAATAATATCCGGAATTAATGCTTTTTTTGAAATAGATTTTAAAAAAATTATTGCATTTTCAACATTAAGGCAACTCTCAATGATAATAATTATTGTTTCTTTGGGCATGAATGAAATGGCTTTTTTTCATTTAATTATACATGCTATTTTTAAATCCATATTATTTTTATGCGCAGGTTTAATTATTCATTTTATAAATGGGATCCAAGATATTCGAATGTTAGGAAATTTTTTCAAAAACAGCCCTATAATTATAAGGTGTATATTAATTGCAATTTTATCTTTAATAGGATTCCCATTTATTGGGGGATTTTATTCTAAAGATTTAATTTTGGAATTTTTCTTTTTTAAAATAAATAACTTAATATTATTATTAATATTTATTGTAAGAGTAATCATAACTTTTTTGTATTGTATTCGCCTTTTTTATTTTTTAAGATTAAAAGGAGTTTTATTCGTAAGTTTTTACAAGATAGAACTAGATAAAAATTTAGTTTTACCCATCTATATTTTAACCTTTTTCTTACTAGTTTCAGGAAATTTTTTATTTTGAATAATAATTTTAAATAGAAAAATTATATTTATCAGAATTTTTTCTAAAATGCTAGGATTATTTTTATTATTTTTAAGATTATATTTGTCATTCTTTTTTTTAAAGTTTAATTTAAAAGTTAAATTAAATATAGAATTTTTTTACAAAATATGATTTTTATCTGTTTTGACAAGCATAATTTTCATAATTAATAATAAAATAATGTTAAAAATAACAATAATAGATTGAAAATGAATGGAAATGTTAGGGCCGAATGGGCTGAAAAATGAACTTAAAAATCTTTCAATAATTAATTATTGAATTAATTTTGTTTCTTTTAATAAAATTTTAATTTTTATGTTAAGAATAATAATTTTAATTATTTAATCTTTATAGTTTATAATTAAAATGTTACACTGAAAATGTAAAGAAATTTTTTTTTAAAGATAAAATAATCTTTAGTGTAACAAGCACGAAAAATTTTGATTTTTTAGGAAATAATTTTGTTTATTAAGATTAATAGTAAAAGTATAGCATACGTAATTTATCCTATCAAGATAGTCCTTTAATCTCAGGCATTTTACTTGTCGCCAAGTATGTTTACATCTATTTAGAATAAGGGGCACGGAACACTGATCGCATTTAAAGGCCTGCCTAGATGTAATAAAGGGTCATCCTAGTTTAGTCACATCTACCCATTAATAAATTCGGAGAAAAAGGGAGATGGTCGCATATAGCTCTAAATCCTCAAAATTTAAATCCGGCGAGATAAGTCAATTAAAGCGTAGCATACTCCTCCTTTAATATCGCGAGATAACCGATAGACAGGAGTTTTGGAAAAAAAAATTGCTTCTGCTAAAATAATTAGCAATAATTTCGCTTGTTCCCGGATAGTAATTAAATTTGGTTATTAAGAAAAAAGTGCCTAAATTCTTTATAATTTATACAAGAAATTATTTAATTAGAAGATAAAATTTATTTAATAATAAATTATTATTGAGACTTAGATTGATCTCTAGTAAATTTTGTGCCAGCAACAGCGGTTATACAAAAAGAGAATTTTTTTAAATAAAAATTTAAAAATATTTATAAATATTTTTGTTTAAAATAAAGGTGAAATTTATTTTCAATAATAAATAAATTTAAAGTAATAATTCTGTTATAAACTAGGATTAGATACCCTATTATTAAGAGCTCTATATTGTTAGTATATAATTTATATGAAAACAAAAAATTATGGCGGTATTTTAAGCTTTTCAGAGGAATTTGCTCTTTAATGGATAAAACACCTAAATCTTACTAGAATTAGTAAAGCAGTTTGTATACCACTATTTAAGTAATAATTTGTTGTTATTACTAGAATTTACAAAAAATAAAAAAAGTTAAGTCAAGGTGCAGCAAAAATTCTAGAATGAAGTGAATTACATTACTTTAAAGTAAATATTATTGAAAATAAATTTAGGATTTGAAAGTAAAATTTTAATAGAAAGAAAATTTGAATTTAGCTCTAAAATATGTACATATCGCCCGTCGCTCTTTTTTAAAGATAAGTCGTAACAAAGTTAAAGTATTGGAAAATGCTTTAAAAAATGAAATCATTTGATATTTCACTTACAATGAAAATTTGTCTTTAGACCATTTTTTAAAAAGAAGTTAAGTTTTATTTTAATTTAAATTATTTTAAAATTACATTTAAACTTTTTATAATTTGAAACTGAAAAGGAACAAGGATTAGTTTTATAAAAGTAAATACTTGTACCTTTAGCATAAGGGATTTTTAATAAAAAATAAAAATTTATTTATTTCGAAATTAACTGATCTATTTTATTTTAGTATAAAATTATATTTAAAAATATTTTAAAAAATATAATAGAAGTGAAATTCTTATCAAAGTTAAAGATACCTAATTTTTATTTTAAAAATAAAGTTTGCCTTATAATATTTAATATTAATTTTAATTATAAGGGAATATGTAAGGGATAAGCTTTATATATAAATTATATAATATTTCTTTATAAATTGAACAAGAAATAAAATTATTCTTTTATTGTTATAAATAATTTAATTAATATGTAATTTTACAATAATTTTTTATTTAATTTTAAAAATTTTATTAAAATTTAAAAATGAAAATACTAGTAAAATAATTTTATTTTATATTTAAGTAAAATTACAAATTTTATAATTAAATTAAATTTAAAGAACTTGGCAAAAAATTTTTTTGACTGTTTATTAAAAACAATGTATTTAGAAAAAATTAAATATAAATCCTGCTCAATGAATTTTAAATTGCTGTAGTATTTTGACTATACAAAGGTATTGAAATAAGACTTTAATTGAGTGCTAAGAGAATGGACTTTCAAAAAAATGCTTTCTTAATTTTAAAAATTGAAATTATTTTTTTTTGTGAAGAAACAACAATAAAAATTAAAGACAAGAAGACCCTAAGAATTTTTATAAATTTATTATATTAATATACAATACATTTATTTAATTGGGGCGATTTGAAAATATTTAAAACTTTTTAAAAACTAATAAGATCCATTAATAATGATTTTATGAAAAAAATACTCTAGGGATAACAGCGTAATAATTTTAGATAGATCTTATAGAAAAAATAGTTTGCGACCTCGATGTTGGATTAGGATTCTTATTTAATGAAGAAGTTAAAAAAAGAAGTTTGTTCAACTTTTAAATTCCTACATGATCTGAGTTTAGACCGATGTGAATCAGGTTGGTTTCTATCTTAATTTTAATTAAAATTTAATTAGTACGAAAGGAATTTTAAATTAAAAATTTTTTAATAAAGATAAACAGTTTTTGCATCAATTTTTGGAATTTTATTAAAGTGGCAGAAAAAATGCAAGGAATTTAAGCTTCCTTTATGACTATTTTCCTTTAATAATTATAAATTTATTTATTTTTTTAATTTTATTGTTTATAGTTTTATTAAGAGTAGCTTTTTTCACTTTAATAGAGCGAAAAATTTTAGGCTATTGTCATACCCGAAAAGGCCCTAATAAATCGGGGCTAATTGGCCTTTTACAACCTATTAGAGATGCTATAAAACTTTTTAGGAAAGAAGCGAATCAAATATTTTACATAAATATGGTAATTTATTTAATTTCCCCAATTCTAAGAATTTTATTAATATTATTAATTTGAATAATTTTTAGATTTAATAGAAATTCTTTTTATTTAAATATGGGAATTATTTATTTTTTATGTGTTTCAAGAATAGGAGGGTATGCAATTTTATGAAGAGGATGATCTTCAAATTCAAAATATTCTTTAATTGGGGCATACCGGGGATTTGCTCAAGTAATTTCTTATGAAGTAAGAATGGCAATAATAATAATTGGAATTTGCATAATCACACAATCTTACAGAATGCTTTCTTTAATTAAAATTCAAAATAATTGAATAATTATTTTAAGATTTTCTTTTTTATTTTTACTTTGGATATTAATTGGGTTAGCTGAAACTAATCGAAGACCATTTGATTTAGCAGAAGGGGAATCAGAATTAGTCTCTGGATTTAATATTGAATATGGCTCTTGATTGTTTGCCATCATTTTCATAGCAGAATATGGAATAATTATAGCAATTAGTCTTTTAACTAATTATATATTTTTTGGTTGAAAAACGTGAGGGAATTTGATTTTATTAATAATTATAATTTTATTTGTTATAATCCGTGGAACATACGTTCGTTTTCGGTATGATAAACTTATAATAATAGCTTGGAAGGTTATCCTTCCTCAGACTATTTTAATATTTTTCATTGTATTTTTCCTTGTATTTATTTCAAACAGTTTTTGCATCAATTTTTGGAATTATTTAAGCTTAAAGAAAGATTTTAACAACGAAAATGTTAGGTGTTTTTTACACTACTTAAAATTAATTACCTAAAAGATTAAATGAAAAATCATTAATTTTAGGTTAGAAGCCTAATATGTTAATCTTTTCAAATTTTAATAGGAAAATCAATTAATTCATTAACAGTGAATAGCCGCTATTTTGGCTTCTATTAAAAAAAAATAGAAATTTTCTAAATTCAGGTCGAAACTGAATGCAATAAATCGCTTTATTTTTTAGAAAAGGTAAATACAATTTCTAATTGCAAATTAGATTTTATTTCTTTAAATACTTTTCTATTTAAGTCAATCAATTATCCCCAGATTTCATTCAAAAATTAACCCAAAAAGAATAGCCAGATTTACAAATAAAAAACTTAAAAATAAGTAATAATTGTAATTAAAAATTAAAGGGAAGGGGACAATAATTACAATTTCAACATCAAAAATTAAAAATACAATACCAATGAAAAAAAACTTTAAAGAAAAAGGAACCCGGGAAAACGAAAATGGGTCAAATCCGCATTCAAAAGGAGAAAATTTCTCTTTAGTAACAAGATTTTGAAAACAAATTATTATGTATACTAATATAATTATTAGGGGAATTATTAACAAAATTAGCATAATTAGTAAAATTACTTAATTATTTATTAACTTTTTAATTGGAAATTAAATGTACTTGTTATTATACTAATTAAGTAATAAATTCATCAGTATATAAATGTGAATAAAAATAATCATACTACATCAACAAAATGTCAATATCAAGCAGATGCTTCAAATCCAAAAAAATGTTCGCAAGAAATTAATCTATTTTTAATCCGTTGTATGGAAACAAAAAGAAAAATTGTCCCGATTATTACATGGATTCCATGAAAACCTGTAGTTAAAAAAAAAGTCGATCCGAAAATTCCATCTGAAATTGAAAATTGGGCTTGAAAGTACTCAAAAAGTTGGAATATTGTGAATAGAATGCCTAAGATAATAGTGATTTTTAGTGAAAGCAATGAAGAATTTATATTTCCTATTATAATTGAATGATGCCTTCAAGTAACCGAAATTCCTGATGAAATTAAAATTGTAGAATTTAAAAGAGGAATTTCAAATGGGTTAAATGGAAAAATATTTTTTGGAGGTCAAATTGACCCAATTTCAATATTTGGGGCTAATCTTCTATGGAAAAAAGCCCAAAAAAAAGACAGAAAAAAAAATACCTCGGATAAAATAAATAATAATATTCCTAATTTTAGTCCCTTTAAAACTATTATTGTATGAAACCCCTGAAAAGAAGACTCTCGAGAAATATCTCGTCATCATTGAAAAGAAGATAAAACTAAAATAATTAATGCTAACAAAGACAAAATATAATTACAATTATTAAAATAATTAATAAATCCTAATGTTAAACAAAAAGCTGAAATCGAACTGGTTAATGGTCAAGGTCTTTTTTCCACTATATGAAATGGATGAAATATCATAAGTTAGACTTCATTTATATACAGCGAGATTAATGTAACGAATACAAATCTTTGAATAATTGCAACAGCAGATTCTAAACATATTAATACAATTATGATAGGAATTGTGACTAAAAATATTAAATTATTAATCAATGACAAAGAAGAAAGCAAATGAATTAATAAATGACCTCTAATTATATTAGCTATAAGACGAATCGAAAGTGTAATAGGACGAATTAAATTTCTAATTGTTTCAATAATAACTATAAAAGAACTTAAAAAAATAGGAGACCCTAAAGGAACCAAATGGGATATAAATTTATTGAATTTATTAATAAGCATAAAAATAATTATTGCTATCCACAAGGGGAATGCTAAATATATAGTAAAAATTAAATGTCTTGAAGCGGTAAAAACATAAGGGAAAAGTCCCATAAGATTCGCAAATAAAATAAAAATAAATATAGAAGTAAATATTAAAATGCTTTTTATTTTATAAAATTTTAAATTATTTATTATTTCTTGAAAAAATTTTTTTAAGAGAATTTTTCAAGAAATAATAAATAATGATGAAGAGATTCAATATAAAGAGGGGTATAGAATTATGAATGCAAATATGATTCATCAGTTTCATTGGAACCATGATGATGTCGTGGGGTCGAAAATAGAAAATAAATTATTTATCATTTAAATGTTAATTTATTGTTGATACTTTTGAAAGGATGACTTTTTTTAAATTTTAAAAATTTTAAAAAAAAGGTTATGATCATAATTATAGCTAACAAAATTAAAATTAAAGTTGAAATTAAAATTCAATTTGTTGGAAAAATTTGAGGAATTAAAAAACACTTTGAGTAATTAAAGAATGACATTCTTTTGTTATTAAAAATTTAACTAGTTTTCCCTCATTGAAAGTACAAAATACTATATATTGGTTTAAGAGACCATTGCTTAAATTTCAGCCATTCAATGCTAATTAGTAATAAATTTAATAAATTTTATTATTTTAACAATTTCTATTGAAATAGGTATGAATCTGTGATTTGCCCCACAAATTTCTGAACATTGGCCAAAAACTATTCCGGGACGTTTTGCAAAAGTAAATGTTTGGTTAAGACGTCCCGGGATAGCATCTATTTTGATTCCAAGAGAGGGAAGGGTTCATGAATGAATAACATCAGCTGATGTAATTAAAAATTTAATTGACGTGTTGAAGGGGATAACTAAATTGTTGTCTGTTTCTAAAAGTCGAAATGAATTTTTTATAATTTCTTGTTGCGGGACTATAAATGAGTCGAATTCTTTATTGAAATCAGAATATTCGTAAGATCAGTATCATTGATGCCCAATAATTTTAATGGATATTTGGGGGGAGAATAATTCGTCTGTAAGATAAAGTAAATGAAGGGAGGGTATAGCAATAAAAATTAAAGTAATTGCTGGGATAATAGTCCAAATAATCTCAATTTCTTGCCCCTCTATTATTGAACGTCTGGTATAATTGTTAATTATAATGTTTGACACTATATAAATAGTAATAATAGTAATTATTAAAATAATTAGTATTGAATGGTCATGAAAAAAGTTTATTTGTTCTATAATTGGGGAATTTCTATCTGGAAATGATACAAGAGATCATGTTATCATGGGTTTATTTTAAAATAATGTTATTTTGATTAAAAGTATGCTCGGATGGAGGAAAATTCAATATTCATTCAATTGATGAGTTAGAAAATTGAGTTGTTATAATTATTTTTTTTTCAACAATTGAAGCCCAAATAATGAAAATTATTAGAATTGTTCCAACTAATCTAATTATTGACCCAATAGATGAAATTATATTTCATTTTGAAAAGAAATCTGGGTAATCAGAATATCGTCGAGGCATTCCTCTCAACCCTAAAAAATGTTGAGGAAAGAATGTTATATTTACTCCAATGAAGGTGATGAAAAATTGACTTTTAGTTAAAACAGAGTTGAAGTTTATTCCAAAGAATAACGGAAATCAGTGGATGATAGCACCTATGATTGCAAATACTGCTCCTATGGAGAGAACGTAATGAAAATGAGCAACAACGTAATAAGTATCATGAAGGATAATGTCAATTGATGAATTTGCTAGTATAATTCCAGTTAATCCTCCCACTGTAAATAAGAATACAAATCCTAAGGCCCATAAGATTGGGGTATTAAATTTTAATTTTGTTCCATGAAGTGTAGCTAATCAACTGAAAATTTTGATTCCTGTTGGGACTGCAATAATTATGGTGGCTGAAGTGAAGTACGCTCGAGTGTCAATATCTATTCCTACTGTAAATATGTGGTGTGCTCAAACAATAAATCCTAACAACCCAATTGCTAATATGGCATAAATTATTCCTAGGTTTCCAAAAGGTTCTTTTTTCCCTGTATGAAAACAAATAATTTGAGAGATTATTCCAAAGCCTGGAAGAATCAGAATGTATACTTCTGGGTGGCCAAAAAATCAGAATAAGTGTTGATATAAAATTGGATCTCCACCCCCAGAAGGGTCAAAAAATGATGTATTAAAGTTTCGATCTGTTAGTAATATGGTAATTGCTCCTGCTAAAACCGGTAAAGATAGAAGAAGTAAAATCGCAGTAATAAAAACTGATCATACAAATAAGGGTATACGTTCTAGAGTTATCCCTAGGGATCGTATATTGATAATAGTTGTAATAAAATTAATAGCTCCAAGAATTGATGACGCTCCAGCTAAATGTAATGAGAAAATTGCTATATCAACTGATGGCCCATAATGAGAAATATTTGAAGATAATGGGGGGTAAACAGTTCATCCTGTGCCGGCTCCTCTTTCTACTAAAGAAGAGTTAATTAAAAGGAAAAGGGAGGGTGGGAGTAATCAAAATCTTATATTGTTTATTCGAGGGAATGCTATGTCTGGCGCCCCTAATATTAATGGGACCAGTCAATTCCCAAACCCACCAATTATAATTGGCATAACTATAAAGAAAATTATGATAAATGCATGAGCTGTTACAATTACATTGTAAGTTTGGTCGTTTCCAATAAGTGTTCCTGGTTGGCCAAGTTCCATTCGAATAAGAATTCTTATTCTTAACCCTAACATTCCAGCTCAAGTTCCAAAAATTAAATATATTGTCCCAATGTCTTTATGATTAGTAGAGAATATTCATCGCGGTAAAATGGCTGAATTTAGGCGGTAAATTGTAAATTTATTTATGGAAAATTCCTTTTGCTAAGATTTATATAATAAAATATAATTTTTACTTTGAAGGTAAATAGTTTTTTAACTTAAAATCTTAAAAGATTAAATTTATTAAAATTAAAGTAATAATGATTACTCTATAAAAAATAAAATTTTTAATAATTTTAAATAAATTAAAATTGATAGTAATGTTATTAAAAGTTAATAAAATTGGAGTAATTATTCGAATATAAATGAAAATATTAAGTAAAGATGAGGTAATTAAGATTATTATTCTAATAATTGAATATTTAATAATAATATTAATTGCTAAAAATTTAATGACGAAGCCAATAAAAGGGGGTACCCCCCCTAGGGATAATAGGGAAACAATGATCCCAATTTTATTAGAGTTAGTTATTTTTAATTTTATTAAATCGTAAATCAAAAAAACATTACTTTTTAAAAGAAATTTTGTTAATATTAAAATTATAAAAAAATAAATAAATATATAAGTTATTCAAAAATTTCTTATAAAGTTTATAATAATAATTATTCAGCTTATATGAGAAATTGATGAAAAAATTAAAATTTTTTTTAAAAATTTTAAATTGAAAATTATAATTGATCTAAAAATTAGAGAAATTATCCTAAAGATGAATGAAAGTTCTGTTTTTATTTTACTTAAAATGAATAACGGGATAACTTTTTGTATTGAAAGAATAATTATTAATGAGTTATAATCCAAAGTTTCTCTAATTAAAATTAATCATGAATGAAAAGGAATTATGGCCAATTTAATTATTAATGAGATTACAATTAATGTTTCATTAAAAACTGAGAAATTTGTAATAGTTATTATTGAAAATATGAAAAATATAATAGAAGAAAATGATTGAACAATAAAGTATGTGATTATTCTATTACAATTTTGCAATTTATTTTGTTTTAAAATAGGAATAAATATTATTATGTTTATTTCTATTATAATTCAAAAGATAAATCAATTTTTAGATGAAATTGAAATAACAATTGTAATTATAATTAACCATTTCATTAAATTTTTAAAAAAAATTAATAAAGGAATTATCATTTTTGGGGTATGAGCCCACTAGCTTAGTTTTTAGCTTACTTTACT